ACGCCTGAAACGTATCTTAATGCCTGAAAGTTGGATAGGCTGGCCTTTACGTAAGGATTATATTGCACCCAATTTTTATGAAATACAAGATGCTCATTGAATAATCAGAAACAAATATTCATTTCTCCAACTCCAGGTATTAAAAGAATATTTGGACGTTTTCTTATAGACCAAACAGAGTAATTGACGTTTCATTCATTAGGTGGGCTAAAAAAAAAATTAGAGGGTTCATTGAAATTATCAAATTTTGAAGATACTTTTTTGGATGAGCCGAGCCAATAGGATGAAATTAAAACAGTTCCACATCATGAACTATGTACCGCGCACATCACTTAGAAGGGCTCTCGAAAGTAACATAGGAAGAAATAAAGAAATAGAATATGAAAAATAGAATGAAATAATATTCTATTTGTACTGTATCTAAGATCAATCTTGGCTATTCACGCCCCTCACCTAGACTCTGCTTTTTGGTCTTTCAACTAAACAATTGAAATTTACACTTTCGACTATGTATGAAGTCATAACATTTTTTTTACTGGCGGAGACACGAACAAATAAAAAAGTAAGAAGAAACAAAATGGAATTCGTTTCTTTTGTATACTTTGAAATACAAAAAATACACAATATCCATCGTTTCTTTTACCCGTTTTAGATACATAAAACTTCATTAGTAAGGGGCTCCGACACTTAGATGGATAAGTATGTATCATGATCTATAACTAGAACACTGAATATGTATGTCGACCCATATCAATTAATTTGTAAAATAGATACTTATACAAATTACTCATGTGCCAGGAACCAGATTTGAACTGGTGACACGAGGATTTTCAGTCCTCTGCTCTACCAGCTGAGCTATCCCGACCATTCACGACGCATCATCCTCATTTTATTTTAATATAGGACTTGGGTCTATGTCAATTAAAAAAATTAAAAGATATTACAAAGATATTACAAAGTAATATCCAGGCCCTGGTAGAATTTCTTGTATTTTCAAAAAGGAAACTTTGTAAGTTTCAATACAATACAAATAATACAAATAATGATATGGATTGTTAATTATTTAATTTTATTAAATTATTCAAAGATGCTCATTTGTACACGTATGATATATATCACATACAAGGCTTATGATGTGATAATAAAAAAAATTTCCGCTCAGATCGGTTTGTGAAATAGTAGAGTGAGAATGACTAAGAACTATAAACAATTTTGAGTCACTAACAAAAGGAGAAGATAAATAATTAGGGAGGCAACCAGTTCTTTTTGGGGATAGAGGGACTTGAACCCTCACGATTTCTAAAATCGACGGATTTTCCTCTTACTATAAATTTCTTTGTTGTCGATATTGACATGTAAAATGGGACTCTATCTTTATTCTTAATCCGATTAAAAAATTCTTCAAAATAAAAAGATTTATCAGACTATGATGGAGTGAATGTTTTGATCAATGAATATTTAATTCTTTTTTTTTTCTATTATATTCATAGAAATAGATAGAAAAAAATTATAGAACCAGTTGGAGTCGTCATTAATCATTTTTAATCATTTGGCGATAGTATTTCAGTAAGTATACATCCGTAAGTATACATATGTATATAGGTTTATCTTTCATCTTTTCGGAAGTTTCGATGGAAGGATTCCTTTATGAACACAATGCAGCCAACTCCATTTGTTAGAACAGCTTCCATTGAGTCTCTGCACCTATCCTTTATTTATTCTCGCTTTATGAAACCCTTGTTTGTTTTCATAACACGGGATTTGGCTCAGGATTGCCCATTTTTAATTCCAGGGTTTCTCTGAATTTGAAAGTTATCACTTGGTAGGTTTCCATACCAAGGCTCAATCCAATTAAGTCCGTAGCGTCTACCAATTTCGCCATATCCCCCTTTTTTTGTGATGCGATTAGGATCACACACATCATGATGCCGTTTACTCTTTTTGTTCATTTCCATTTATATTATGATTATGCTAAAACCGTTGAATTCATTAGATATCGATTCCTGTATTGAAAAGTGGTTTCTCCGATTTGATTTCGTATCTATCTTCTTTCATTTTTATTGGAGACCGTAGTTGGTCCAACTAGAAATTCAATATAGATATATATCGCATAACATATATCTATTATATATATATATGTATATTATATATATATGTCCCTATTCCTATCATTTTTAGTGTGCAATTTTGAATACTTGAACGGTCGATTCTTTTTTTTTCCTCTTAGGTTTCCCCTTTCCAAATGAAACCCTAGGAATGTTTTATTATGGTCTGGATTGCCCTTTTCTCTTCATATCCTTTTCTTAGGGCGGATCATAAAAAAAATGACAACGACAAAGGGTAATTTAGTATTTCAAATTTCAGTAATAGCCATATCTAATCGAATAGATATAATTAATCAATTAATCATTCCGTTAATTTACAATTATTTATTAATTAAAATTTTTTTTTTTCAAATTATATAAATTCTATATTTTCGCATTCAAATATATATATATAT